TCCATTTTGCATCATATCGAAGGGACTCCTTGGTTCGGGCCGAAAGAGCAATGTCACTGGACCATTATCAAACTGACTGCAATCTTTTTCTGGCCGTAAGGATCCCACCAGAGCGCTTTCTACTTCTAATAGGCCATGAACTAGCTCAGAATCATTCTCAACAAGTTCATAATAAGCGATCCTATTTTTTTCATCGGGTAGAGACCAAAGGCCTTGAGCAACCGATCCGGCAGAACAACTCAAAAGATAAAGAAGTATTGTTAATCTCTTCATGCTCGTTCCAAGTTCGAAGTACCATTTGTACAAATAAGGATCCCATTCCTTACACAAATTTTGCTTCACATAGATAGATATAGGATCTATGAGGCTATTATTTAGAAATACTGTTTGTGCAACAGCCCTTCCTATCTGATAGAAAATGATCCCATGCTCCGGAACCGGTCTTACCTGGGCTCGAAAATCCCAAGTTTGTCTATCAAAAGCCAATTTAATCAGATTATTGTCTAGAATTGCTTTCTTCTGTGCAATACTAATCGATAGGACCTCATTGGTAAGTGCTACAAGACTTCGTACATTGGGACCCAGGGGCATGGACCAGGATCCATTAGTATGGAACATTTTCTTTTCCAAGTGAAATCCCCTAGTATATGAAAGAGTGAAAAAAAGCTTTCGTTGTTCTGGAATAAGAAGCCTTCGCACCTTAATGCATGTATTTAATTTATTCGGACCTATTAGAGCGGGATCCACTTTTTGGGGAATATGAGTCGAAGCAATAACAAGAATATTTCTAGTGGAATCTCTTTGAGACAGAAAGTTCACTAATAGACCGCAGGATAAGTAATTCAACTCCTCCTTCCTCAGATCATGAATGTCTGGAATCCATATTATGCAAGGAGACATTGCTTTTGCACATTCGAAGTAAGCGCGGGAATATAATTGGTCTAGTTCCGTCAGCACAATAGCTGGCTCCAGATAACATATATCGGGCAGATTCTCATCTACAATAAACTGCATCTCCCTAGTAAAGTCACTCATATCAAAATCGTCACTATCCTCAATATAGTCACTATCCTCAATATCATCAATCTCTACCCCATCCTCAAGATACTCGTAATCCTCATCTTCAAGTTCATCTTCCTCGTCATCGTCAAGATCATCAAAAAATGCAAGGGTGCTCGTTATTTTCTTGTTCTGAAATATTGTAATGAGAGGAACATAGGACCTTGTTGCTAGGTATTTGACCAAATGGGATCGTCCAACTCCTATAGAACCTATCAATAAAACACCGCTAGAGGGGGATAGGTCTAAACGGAGCGAAAAGGGTTTTCCATGAGATGGGAAATGCAAACTATTCGCCCCCCACGGGGTTTGTGAATAAGTGGTTGTCTGAGAATGAGCAAGGAATATCCGTCTTTCTGCTAAACAGGATGTGTTGAACTTATAATTCAGTAGATACGTTTTATGAATGTCAACTAAGTATCGTAAGTAAATTTCTCCCGGCTCTTCAACCATTTGATAAGCAGAGTCATTCTTTGATAAACGATCACTATGAGTCAGACTCAATAGAATTTGATCAATCCCTTTTTCTCTCGTTAAGGTTAAGGTGGGGAGCTGAACCAAGAAATCTCTTACTTTCCCATCAATGAACTCTTCGATCGCGATCAAGAATTCTATTTTATCATAAAAAAAAGAATCATTCAACCTTTTTCTTTTTGTTATCGATGAATAAATCTCTTTACTTGTATGACTTAGATGTCTCGTATTTCTTGAAAAAGCGATTCGATTGATGGGATTTGCTGGTATGATACTTATGAGATCGATGAGATTGCTATTCCTAAATTTCTTCTTCCATATTGATTTTACCCCGTAAGCCCGTATTTCTTCTAGAAAATCTCCTAATTGTTCCAGAGCAACTAGAAAGAGATCCTTTAACCCGAAAGAATGCAGTTGAGATGGAGGATACCTATCCAGAAGTTTTTGCAACTCAATTCTGTATGATGGAATCATCAAAAATTTGATCTTTTCGAACTCTGTCTGGAACTCACTATAGGCTCGGGAAAAAACGAAAAGATGTGTATAAACGAGATATCCTGCAACAAGAAGAAGGAAAAAGATTAAATAGAATAACTCTTGAACATTTGGCGATCTCAGATGTGTCGATATCAATGGTGACTCATTATTTCGATGAAAAATTGCTTCGGACAGAAGAAGATTATATAAACACTTACTCGAAATCTTACGTATCAGATTCCGAGGATACAATTTTTTCTGAAGAATTCGCCATAATCCACCTATAATCTCATAATAAATGGATGCCCGAAAAATGGATACCCATTTTTTTATACTTCTAATTAGTATCGATAATAGGTCTGAAAAGGTATCTAAAACTATCCAATTTATATATTTGTACCCTGTCAAAGTAAAGAACCCTGGTAGATATATTTGGAGTAGATTCCATCTTTTTGAGAGAATTGAAAGAGCACTCTCTCGTTGAAAGGTTCTATACATCCGCGCTTTTTCAACCCATCTCTTTAGATAAATACCCCTTTTTTTCCTCTTTTCGGCTTTTTTCCTCTTTTTGGATGAGAAAGATTTCTCAGAACATGAAGTGTGAGTCAAACCCATGTTTGAATTGAAATTGAGATACTGATGCAAGTTCTTCCCTTCTGAATCAGATAGATTCATATCCGAAAGAGGTTGACAATAAGTTCTTTCAAAATTGACTATTTGTCCCTCTATTGGAGGTGTTCCAAAAACGTCTGCGATCAAATAAATAGCTCTACGAACGAATGGATCATCGGATCGAATTGGAAAATGGAAAGATTTGTACAAGTTATGCCTTTCGTCACCACTTTGTGGAAAATCTTTAGATATGAATATGTTAGATACCTGCGACTCGATTGGTGAAATACTATCTCTCTCCAAAAAAGCATGTTTTTTTTTACCGCCGCACAAAGAAAATCTTTTGTTGCGAATGAATAAGATATTGAGGAATTGCCTATAGGTAAAATCAGAATTCTTGATACGGGCCTTTTCCAGATATTCCACATAAAAGGGGAATCTTTTGTTACAATCGAAGCAGAAGTGATGGAGATTATTCAAGAATCGAAGTCGATTTGCTTTATAAAAAGCAGATATTAATGAACTTCTATGAAATGGTTTCACGGGATTCAGCCAATTGTCTCGATCGTGGGATATCATTGAGAAATAGGAATCCGTGTTATCAAAAGATTTCCTGCGATTATTTCTAGTATGGAATGAGTTAATCTTCCACTTTGGTATCTTATTGAACAACAATTTCGAAATTTGGCAAGTATCATGATCATCCAATAAGAAGGGTTTCAATTTTTTCAAATGAACGATTTGAAGACCTATTGGTTCTAACAGCTGATTGCAGAGTTGATCATTCGGACCTTTCAATCCATAGATATGGATCTCGGACCCATGAATGGGGATATTTCCGAAACTTACAAAGAAAAAAGGAAGTGACTTAGACAAAAAGCGAAGAAACTTGTCCAAGAAGAAAGGAAGTGACTTAGACAAAAAGCGACGAAACTTGGACAAGAAGAAAGGAAGTGACTTAGACAAATCTTTTTTGTCGATAACTTCAGACCAATCTTTTTTGTCGATAACTTCAGACCAATCAATCGAATATTGATTAATACGTATACGTAATCGATCGAACACTACTTGAACTTGAAAAAGAAGGCTCTTCTGCTCAGAAATGAAATGTTCCAAATGTTCCTGGAAATTCTTGCTCCCATTAGACCATTTGTATCTATATGTATTAGGATCCCAATTCATGGATCTCTCGGTTCGAGAAAGAAAAATAAGAGGATCAAACCATTTCTTCTGACTCTGTTTCAAATTCGATAAATGTTGGTTGATCGTATATTTCATTATAGTTCTATGATTCAGAGTATCATTCCCGCAGGAGATCCGGGCCCATTTTTTTCTGATCCTTCGATAAAAAGATTCATTCTCTTCATAAAAAATAGGAGGTAGAACCAATAAAGATTTCTTTTTCGATTCATCCCTGGAGTTGAATACCTCATTCAAGAATTGTTTTTGATCCAATCCGTAGGAATCAATAAAAAGGGCAAATCCCTTATGATACACCAGATCCGGCTCGGTTATTGATAGAGTGAATAGATCTGCCATTTCTTTAAATCTCTCTTCTAATTCAAAATCGTGGTGTAACGTATATCCCCCCCCGTTCCGATCATGGAATAGATGAAATAAATAAAAAAATGGATTTTTGTTCAAGAAAGAAATCTTATTGGAACTGTCCATATCCAGTTCATCCTTCAGAACCGTATCACATCCCCGATCTGATGAAATAGGATGAATTGAGACGGTATTTTGTAAATATGTAATTGTCTTGAATAGATTAACTATTTCTTTATTTTCCGATCGCCTGGAAGGGACAAAAGACAAATCTTGTTCTTTCTTCAACAATTTCTGATCTCTAGTGGATCTCTCAGTAGGATTCGAACCCAGATGAAGTTCTGACCATCTGTCAGAGAAAAAAGAACCAATGGATCTTGTAGGATTCCCAAGAAATTCTTCGATTTCTTCCAGAAACGGACGATTCTTCTGAAATTGAGCACTATTTTGCAAAGAAATAGCCCACTTCTTTCTCGAGAAGAGATGAGAAACATGCTCAATATCATTTGTCGGATCATCCATATAATATACAAAAAGAAATTCCAGATATTTTCTATCTTTCTCTTTGAATGAGATCTCAATTCCAGCGACGGTTTCATTAGATATCTTACAACTAGAATCCCCCTTTTTTCCGATCCAGTTCCTCCACCACCGCGAACCCCAGTTAGATTCAGACATGATACCCTTTTTAGTTATTGGGAGAACCCAAGTACTCTCTTTCGGATCCAGGAAACCGCTCTCCGAGATCTTTTTTCCTTTTGGAAGATAAAGGAGTGAAACAATCAACCTATTGATATTGGAAGACACAAAGGATTCTTCCAATGTATCATTTCTGGGTCCAATGGAATTCATAGGTATAGGAAGAAGCCCTGTCAAATAGAGATTTTTGCTTTCGACCATCTTTCGATTGTTGATACGGTATAGAAGGACCACTACTACAAATAGTACTACACCCTTGAATAGTACTACACCCTTGGTCGTGAAATCCTGTGAATTGCGTGAAAGTAGGATACTCCAAATTCGGGAGTCCAAGAGTTTTACAAAACGTTCTTGATGGAAAAAAATTTGAATGAAAGATCCCACTGAATTGAATTTGGTCCATGAATCTATTAAATAGTGAGAATTCCGGATCTCCCTCAATATCTCTCTTAATTCGAAAATCCAGAATCGAAATAAGTTGTCTCTCTCTAAGTTTTCTCTGTCTTTAAATAAGTTTTCTCTGTCTTTCATATAATATCTAGCTCCTATAAATGAAAAAATGAAAAAATAAATGAAATTAGATTGATTCAAACTGAACTAAAGATTGCACTTCAATTTCGACTTTGTTTATATACTTTCCCTTATTATAGTATGCTCCCTCAATATCTCTCTTAATTCGAAAATCCAGAATCGAAATAAGTTGTCTCTCTCTAAGTTTTCTCTGTCTTTAAATAAGTTTTCTCTGTCTTTCATATAATATCTAGCTCCTATAAATGAAAAAATGAAAAAATAAATGAAATTAGATTGATTCAAACTGAACTAAAGATTGCATTTCAATTTCGACTTTGTTTATCTACGATATATGAGGATCCCCGCTAAGCATCCATGGCTGAATGGTTAAAGCACCCAACTCATAATTGGCGAATTCGTAGGTTCAATTCCTACTGGATGCACACCAATGGGACCCTCCAATAAGTCTATTGGAATTGGCTCTGTATCAATGGAATCTCATCATCCATACATAACGAATTGGTGTGGTATATTCATATCATAACATATGAACAGTAAGAACTAGCATTCTTATTGAGACTCGAACTCATAGGGAATAAAATCGATTTATGGATGGAATCCAATATGCAGTATTTACAGACAAAAGTATTCGGTTATTGGGGAAAAATCAATATACTTTTAATGTCGAATCAGGATCAACTAGGACAGAAATAAAGCATTGGGTCGAACTCTTCTTTGGTGTCAAGGTAATGGCTATGAATAGCCATCGACTCCCCGGAAAGGGTAGAAGAATGAGACCTATTATGGGACATACAATGCATTACAGGCGTATGATCATTACGCTTCAACCGGGTTATTCTATTCCACCTCTTAGAAAGAAAAGAACTTAAATCAAAATACTTAATAGCATGACGATACATTTATACAAAACTTCTACCCCGAGCACACGCAATGGAGCCGTAGACAGTCAAGTGAAATCCAATACGCGAAATACACGAAAGAATTTGATCTATGGACAGCATCGTTGTGGTAAAGGCCGTAATGCCAGAGGAATCATTACCGCAAGGCATAGAGGGGGAGGTCATAAGCGTCTATACCGTCAAATCGATTTTCGACGGAATGAAAAAGACATATATGGTAGAATCGTAACCATAGAATACGACCCTAATCGAAATGCATACATTTGTCTCATACACTATGGGGATGGTGAGAAGAGATATATTTTACATCCCAGAGGGACTCTAATTGGAGATACCATTATTTCTGGTACAGAAGTTCCTATAAAAATGGGAAATGCCCTACCTTTGAGTGCGGTTTGAACTATGGATTTACGTAATTGGAAGTAACCAATTAGGTTTACGACGAAACCTAGAAATCGATCACTGATCCAAATTGAGTACCTCTACAGGATAGACCTCAACAGAAAACTGAAGAGTAACGGCAGCAAGTGATTGAGTTCAGTAGTTCCTCATATCAAATATCAAATTATTGACTCTAGAGATATAGTAATATGGAGAAAACAAAATTGTTTCAAGCACCGACAGAACCAGAAGCGCCCCTTGTTTCAAAGAGAGGAGGACGGGGTATTCACATTTCATTTGATGGTCAGAGGCGAATTGAAAGCTAAGCAGTGGGAATTCTAAAGATTCCCCGGGGGAAAAATAGAGATGTCTCCTACGTTACCCCCAATATGTGGAAGTATCGACGTATGTGGAAGTATCGACATATGTGGAAGTATCGACATATGTGGAAGTATCGACGTAATTTCATAGAGTCATTCGGTCTGAATGCTACATGAAGAACATAAGCCAGATGAAGGAACGGGAAGACCTAGGATGTAGAAGAGCATAACATGAGTGATTCGGCAGATTTGGATTCCTATATATCCACTCATGTAGTACTTTACTTCATTTGACGATATTTTACAATATAGAAGATCCACCTGTATAGATATCATCATCTACACCCAGAAAGCCGTATGCTTTGGAAGAAGCTTGTACAGTTTGGGAAGAGGTTTTGATTGATCAAAAAGAAGAATCTACTTCAACCGATATGCCCTTAGGCACGGCCATACATAACATAGAAATCACACTTGGAAAGGGTGGACAATTAGCTAGAGCTGCGGGTGCTGTAGCGAAACTGATTGCAAAAGAGGGGAAATCGGCCACATTAAAACTACCTTCTGGGGAGGTTCGTTTAATATCCAAAAACTGCTCAGCAACAGTCGGACAAGTAGGGAATGCCGGGGTGAACCAAAAAAGTTTGGGTAGAGCCGGATCGAAATGTTGGCTAGGTAAACGTCCTGTAGTAAGAGGAGTAGTTATGAACCCTGTAGACCATCCCCATGGGGGTGGTGAGGGGAGGGCCCCAATTGGTAGAAAAAAACCCGCAACCCCTTGGGGTTATCCGGCACTTGGAAGAAGAAGTAGAAAAAGGAAGAAATATAGTGATAATTTGATTCTTCGTCGCCGTAGTAAATAGGAGAGAAAATCGAATTTGTTTCTTCTAAAAAAAAAGAAAATAAAAAAAAAAAAATAGGAGAAATTCACTGTGACACGTTCGCTAAAAAAAAATCCTTTTGTAGCAAATCATTTATTAAGAAAAATAAAGAAACTTAACACAAAGGCGGAAAAACAAATAATAGTAACATGGTCCCGGGCATCCACCATCATACCTACAATGATTGGCCATACTATCGCTATCCATAATGGAAAAGAAAAAATACCTATTTATATAACAGATTATATGGTGGGTCATAAATTGGGAGAATTTTCACCTACTCTTTATTTCAGGGGGCATCCAAAAAATGATAAAAAATCTCGTCGTTAAATTGATTATTTATTTACTTTTACAAGTAATTAGAATACTAATCCTACTTAATTGGATTATTTATTTACTTTTACAAGTAATTAGAAAAGTAATCCCTTTTTACTAAATAGTTTTTTTACTTTTTTTATAGATTCATTTTTGAAATGAATAGTAGAATCCA